TTCTACGTGAACCAATTTTTGGTATAGGTTTTCCCATATTTTATTATCTCATAAATATAAGTCAGAGATATATGGATATATCCATTTCATGTCAAAAACAGATCCTTTCTATTTTTTTTTTTAATTAAATAATTAAATATATTCAAAATAATTATATTAATAATTTATTTATATTCTAATTAATATTATATTAATAATTTCTAATAATTTATATATAATTTATTTCATTATAATATATTTTAATTCTAATATATATTCTAAAATATTCTAATATATATTATAAAATATATATATATTCTAAAATATTCAAATTAATAATTAATATTAATATATATATAATTCAAATTAATATTAATATATATATATTAATATTAATATATATATATAAATATTAATATATATAAAATATTAATATATATAAAATATTCAAATTAATCCAATTTGACATATTAATATATTTTGATTTTTCTAATTTTTTTTTTATTTGTTTTGTGCATCCGGTCCTTTAGTTTTAGAAAGCCCCCCCTTTTTTTTTTGGACAAGATTATCCTTGTCTTTGTTTATGTTTTGGATTGGAACAAATTACTATAATTCGTCCGCGCCTACGGATCAGTCGACATTTTTCACAAATTTTACGAACGGAGGCCCTTATTTTCATATTTGTCATTCCTTAACAGAATTCCGAATCTATTTATTGGAAGAAAATAGGGTTTCCTGCAATTTTGAACTTCTAATTGTATCCCCATAAAAAAAAAGAATGTTGAAGTTGAAAAACAGTATAATCATTCGAATTTTTGTTCCGGGGTCTATAAATTATACGTTCTCCGCTTGAATCAAAATGACTTACTTCCATTTTGATTTTATCTCCCGGTAGTGGTAATATGCGTATAAAACTATGTCGAATCCTTCCGGAAACATAACCTAGAATCATATTCTCATTATAGAATGGAACCTGGAACATACCATTGGGAAGTGATTCAGTAATTAAACCCTCATGAATCCATTTGTTTCTTTTATTCCTAATTCCAGTTAAAACCCCTTCCCGTATTAACTAATGTATGAGGAGTGAGATTAGAAACCCGCTTTTCTCTCTCTTTTTTCACAAAAATGGATGTAAGTTTCTCATATAATTCGGATATCAGAAAGATTACCATATATAACATAAAATTTCTCCGCCGATTCTTTCTAATCGAGCCTCTCGATCTGTCATTATACCTCGAGAAGTAGAAAGAATTACAATCCCCACCCCTCCTAAAATTCTAGGAATTCGTTGATAATTAGAATAGATTCGTAGACCAGGTCTACTGATTCGTTTTAAATTCAAAATAGTTTTATATGATCCTTTCCTATTTCTTCTATGCCGTAGAGTTAAAACTAAAAAATATTTGTTGCTTTCCCTATGTTTTCTCACGTTTTCAATAAAACCTTCTCGGAAAAGTATTGTAACAATGTTTTCGGTGATGTTAGTAGATGGTATTCGAACCGTCCCTTTTCTATTCATGTCAGCATTTCGTATAGAGGTTATTATGTCAGCAATGGTGTCCTTACCCATGATAAACTAAAATGATTGTTGCCCTTAACTTTTGATATAATCAACATGCTCGTTTATTATTTTATATCTTTTATTAATTATTATTAATAAATTTATTAATTAATATTTCTAATTCTAATAATTTATTTATTAATAATTTAATTAATATATTAATAATTTAGAATATTTAATTAATATTATATAATTAATATTTATTAATTTAGAATATTTAATTAATATTATATAATTTATTATATAATTAAATATAATTAATATTTATTAATTTAGAATATTTTATTAATATTTATATTAAATATTTATATTAATATTTATATTATATATATATTCAATTTATATATTCCATTTTATATATTAAATTATTATTTATATATATATATATATATATTATTATTAATTTATATATATATTATTTATATATATATAATATATATTATTATATATATTATTATTAGAATTTATATATATATTATTTTTATATATATATTATTATTATTATATATATATTATTATTATTATATATATATTATTATTATATTATATATATTATTATTATATTATATATATTAGATATAAATATATATTAGATATATTAGTATTAGAGATCTTATTCTATTTAATAATTTAATATTTAGATATAAATATATATTAGATATATTAGTATTAGAGATCTTATTCTATTTAATAATTAAATATTTTCTTTTTATCTTTTATATATTGAATATTGATTTGCTTTTTTATTTAGGAATTATGGAATTATTAAATATTTTGATTTTCTAATAGAATAAATATTTTTATATTTTTGATATTTAAAATAATTACAAAAGGTATATGCGTGAGACATAATCAATCTATTAATTAAGCTATTTCATTCAAATACTATAAATATATCACGGTCTCGTCTTATAATACCTCGGGTGCTAATGAAACTATTTTAGTGAAATTTAACTGTCTCAATTCCCGGGCGATAGCACCAAAAATTCGAGTTCCTTTTGGATTTCCTTCTTGATCAATGACAACCGCAGCATTATCATCATATTGTATTATCATACCGTTGTTACGTTTGAGTTCTTTACAAGTACGTACAATTACAGCTCTGATCACTTCTGATCTTTCTAAAGGTGTATTTGGTACTGCTTCCTTGATTACAGCAACAATAACGTCACCAATATAAGCATATCGTCGATTACTAGTTCCTATGATTCGAATACACATCAATTTGCGGGCCCCGCTGTTATCGGCTACATTCAAATGGGTTTGAGGTTGAATCATATCATTTTTTTCTCTGTTCTTTCACTGCAAAGGGCGAAGTAAAAGTAAAAAAAAAAGAAATATTGTGTATCCAAAAAAAAAAAAAAAGAAACCTACAATTGCAATTGTTTTTTTTTTCATCCCAAAGACCCCTTTCCTTTGGTTCTAATTATTATGCCGAAATAATGAATTGAGTTCGTATAGGCATTTTGGATGCTGCTATTGCAATAGCTTTTCTGGCTATATTTTCTGTAACTCCGCCCATTTCATAAAGTATTCTACCTGGTTTAACGACAGCTACCCAATATTCGGGAGATCCTTTTCCCGACCCCATACGTGTTTCTGTGGGTCTTACTGTAACCGGTTTGTCTGGAAATATGCGTACCCATATTTTTCCACCGCGGCGGGCATTTCGTGACATTGCCCGCCGCCCTGCTTCTATTTGTCTAGATGTGATCCAAGTGGGCTCGAGTGCCTGAAGAGCATATCTACCGAAGCAAATATGATTACCTCGAGAGGATATTCCTTTCATTCTTCCTCTATGTTGTTTACGGAATCTGGTTCTTTTGGGGTTATAGTTGATGGTTCTTTCTCAATTCCATCTCTACTACAGAACCGTACATGCGATTTTCACCTCATACGGCTCCTCGCGAATAAAACGATTAAATAAAATATACATGTATTTAATAAATAAAATAATATACCGAATCGTCGTGGGATTTTTTGAGATTTCATCTAATCTATCGGTCTATTGGAAATTTGTATATCTTGTTTTGATATATAACTAAACAAGTATTCTTTTTCTATTATAGACAATTCTTGCTATCTAGATATAAATAGATAATGTTGTTTTGTTATGTTATAAGGTTCTAACGAATCTTTATTCTTTTTTCCTTTTATTATCATATTGGATTGACCCCTATTTAGAAATCCAAAAAGAATCCAAATTTTCGCGGGCGAATATTTACTCTTTCATTATCTATTTCAGATGTAGGGTTAGCCCATGACTCCTCAGAACATGATTCCTCAGAATAAATGGATTGGTTCTTGGTTCGTTCCGCCATCCCGCCCAATGAATCATTAAGATTTGTTTTTAATAAAATCTTAGGCATTCACAGGTTCCGTCGTTCCCATCGCTTCTCGATTAATGGTTAGGTCTGAATTGTACAATGGAGCCTCTAATTCCATCTTCTTTTTTCTTGAGTCAACCTTCTCAGTTTTTAGTGACTCGTGGCTCTTGATTTGTTTGTTCTATGAATATAGTCATCTAATTATGGATTAATTAATATTGATGCTTTATTACACTACCTTTTTTTTTATGACATGACTCATGGACCTTACATATTAGAATTATATATCATTGATTTTCTTTTTCTCTCTTTCTTTCACCCTTTCATTTATCCATATATTCTTATTGCTTCACAACTCAGAATCAGATTCTTTTTTTTTATGCGATATTTCAGTTGGTATAATGATATCGCCAATATATCATATCTTTACTTATATCTTGACCGGTTCTTTAGATCCAGATAATGCGAAGCGATGAGTTGGTTATTAGTTCTATAGTTATTAATTAATTAATACTACGAGTTGGTTTATTTTTTTGTTGAATTCTAACCACTCTAAAAAAAAAAAACCAACGCAACGAGTCGCACACTAAGCATAGCAATTATATCAATATCAAATGATTAATCGAATTTTTATTCAATCTTATAAAATTTAATTAAAATTGCTCATTTTTGTTTTGATTTAACAGAATAAGAATGGAAGAATTTTTCATTTTTTGTTTTTTCGCTAGGTAGAACGTTAAAGATAAGGCAAAGCTTATTATTCTTCGTTTACAAATATCCAAATTTTGATGCCTAATACCCCATAAATAGTTCGAACTGTATAGGAACAATAATCAATTTTGGCTCGAATGGTTTGTAGAGGAACCCTACCTTCTCTGATCCATTCGACACGTGCAATTTCTTTTCCGTCGATACGTCCCGCAATTTGCACTTGAACTCCTTTTGTACCCGCCTGTTCAGTTAATTCAATAGCTTTTTTCATTGCTTTACGAAACGAAACTCTATTCTTTAACTGTCCGGCTATAAATTCTGCAAGAATATTAGGATGTCCATAAGGGTTTGAAATTCTTGTAATAGCAATGTTGAGTTTTCCGTTCATACAATTTAGTTTTTTTTGCACATTCATCTGT